CCAGAGTATATCTTCTCCCGGGTCAAAGCAAAAAAGACACTTCGAATATTTTTCTATTGAGTCTTATCTCTTAGAAAGAGAGAGAATTTCCTATTTTTTTCGTTAAATTCAATAAAAAAAACAGAAGACTGGAAATGAAAGTTTCTTTCTCGCATCCATTCTCCATTACACAAAAATCTCGGATGCGGCGATATAGAAATGTTTGGTACATGAAGCCGCGATCTGATAGTTATACATCTAAATAGACTTCGATAGATAGAAATGCATCTTTGATCTGGAATCAAAGAAAGATAGTGGAAATGGATCTTATCTTGTGACTTAGAAGAAAGGTTTCTCTGTAGAGGAAGGGAATAATTTGTTATTCCCATAGAAAATCTAGGAACAAGAAGATTGAATCGGAAATATCGACAAATTCTTTCGAAGTCCAAAGAAATGAAATTCAAAAAAGAAAAAGGGGGTGGGTTAACTGCTCTAATTCAAATTTCATCTCTATCGAATTTGAATATCAGAATAGCGGATATAGTCAGAATTAAATGGGTTAGGTCCACTTACTTTTTCTTTTGTTGATTTCGAATATTTCCAATTGGTATAATGGAAAATAGTGATCTTTGGTGATTTAAGAGGCGTCTTATGATTATTTAGAATAATACAAATTTACCGAACAAAAGTTCCACTTTCTAACTAGAACTAGTATACTCTAACTCAGTATAATGATAACGTACTATCCGGTTAGTTCCTTTTGTATTCCAAATACAAAAATTTATCTATTTTCTAAATACTATGACTGGACTTTTATGAAAAAAAAAGAGAAAAGCCCCTTATCGGATTTGAACCGATGACTTACGCCTTACCATGGCGTTACTCTACCACTGAGTTAAAGGGGCTTATTTGAGTTAATTCCCGAACGAGTCGCTATGTAGATAAAATCTCTATATGTACATATATTATATACATAAGTATATCGTAGTAGACTCATAGTAGCTAGTGGCTGATTTTTGAATAATCAAATGGATTTGCCTAGCAAGTCGAGGGTAAAATGAATTGTTTCAAGACCGGCCCTAATTTCTTTTATTGAGATGATCCCTATCAAAACCAAATTCACATGATTGATACATGTAGACTTACCAATTCTACATAAAAGAAATTTCAAGACATTTCATCGAATCATGTGATGAAGAGATTCTACTTGTCCCCTTGAATTAAAGTCTTAAAGAAAATTTTCGATAATTTCTTGATTCCGCTTACTAGATTGATTTTAGTCGATTTATATCGAGAATGCCGAATCTAATGAACAATTCATGAATATGAATGCCGAATCCAAAAATTCTATACAATTCTGAAAAACGGAAAGATCCTTCAGATTGAATCATATCATTCCATTATATTGACAATTTCAAAAAACTGATCATACTATGATCATAGTATGAGCGCAGTTGGGCAAGTCGGCCCCCATCGTCTAGTGGTTTAGGACATCTCTCTTTCAAGGAGGCAGCGGGGATTCGAATTCCCCTGGGGGTAGGGTACTACAAAAGGAAGTTGATCATGGATTACCAATAAGCCTAATTCATGGGTCGATGCCCGAGCGGTTAATGGGGACGGACTGTAAATTCGTTGGCAATATGTCTACGCTGGTTCAAATCCAGCTCGGCCCAATAATTCGCCAATCTATCATGAGATTGTATAACCCCCTTGTCCTTCAAAAATATCCCATGCGAAGATAAAAAAGAAAAAATTTTTCTGCTAGATCCCTTATTTCCCTGGGATTGTAGTTCAATTGGTCAGAGCACCGCCCTGTCAAGGCGGAAGCTGCGGGTTCGAGCCCCGCCAGTCCCGACAGATTCAATATCCAATAAATACATCAATTCTATTTTCCCTTTCTATGAACTCGTATTTTCCCTTTCTATGAACTAGTAAAGGGTGTCGGGGGGCATACTTTCATTTCCGAAGCAAAAAGAAGTCCTTCTTTCTTTTTTCTTTACTATTTGTCCATTTCGATTTTATTGTTTGTTTAGGTTTGTAACTATGTGATTAATCGAAGTGGAAAGGCAATCTGATGATCCTTCATCAGATGATTGTCCAAGGAAGACGCAAGGTAGGTTATAGAAAAAAAAACAAAGAAACCGATGCTAAATTGCTAAATAAAGGAATTTTCGATTGATTGGGTCCGGAATCCAAATTTGGATTCGGTATGGATAAAAGAACTTCCTATGTTATACTATTCAAGTCTCGATGACGAATTGATTTGATAGATCAGATATTGTTATTCATGATATTGATCCGATTCAAGATCATCGAGAAGTAATTCATTCGTTGAATTTACAGACGAAAGATTTAGCATCTCTAGGGGATTAAATCCCGAGTTATTCCGAAGTAAAAAACCGATGAGATTATGGAAGTAAATATTCTTGCATTTATTGCTACTGCACTATTCATTCTAGTTCCTACCGCTTTTCTACTTATCATTTACGTAAAAACAGTCAGTCAAAATGATTAATTCAATTGAATTTGCAAATGAATTTGAATGAAACTTTCCTTCTGAGTTCTTATCAAAAATTGACGAAGTCAAATGAAAAGGATTTCAATTTCACGTCTTAATTGAAATGAAATGAGCGGACTATAACCGGCAGCATTCTAAGAGATAGATAGGGTGGTAAGAAAGAAATAGATGAATCTTTCTACCATCCTATCTATCTTTTAGTCTATAAAGTCGTAATTTAGAATAAAGCTAAAGGCTTAAGTTTCTATAGATCAATATAGAATATTCTCTTCATAAATATTCTCTTCATATATGTGTATATTAATTCCATATATTGTATGGAATTGACAGAACACCCAATTTGCTACATCTATTTGTTTCGATCAATCGGAAATCATTCTTATCTTAGGATTCTAATTCCTTTCCCTTTCTTACTAAGGAAGAGGAAACCTCACCGATTTTTAACGCCCGAACCATGATAAGTCGATAAAGCATAAATCGTCTTTCTCAAATTAGAAACCAAGCGGTAAATGCCCAATATGTGACTCGCCCGAGTCAAGATCTTATTATTGCACAGTCTCTCGTTAGACAACCCCTATCTCTAGATCATTTCTCATAGAAAGTGCGTATACACTTAACAAAACGACTTCTCCTTTGAAAAGAGAGAAAGAAATCAAAAAAAAAAAGATCTGGTCTTCCTGAGTATCCATCTAGAAAGATAGTAAGAGCCCATTCCATTGATTGAAATAGACAATTTCGGAAGAATTTTAGATTGGAATAAATTTCCAATCATCTGAATCTCTTTGTTTTCCAAATACAAAGAGGGGAATCGCTGAAAAATCTCTTTGATTGAAAGAGTATGATTCATATCATAGATTATTTCATTGGAGTCCAATGGGATTCAAAATTCAGAGATTTTTATTTGAAATCGTTCAAAACGCGTTGCAGAACGATCTAGAAAACAATTGATACGGTTTGATTCCTCAATTCAATTAGTAGTACTTCTAGAGCCCACTTCTTCCCCACACTACGAGTGAAAGGGAAAATGTAAAGACTACCATTAAAGCAGCCCAAGCGAGACTTACTATATCCATGTGAATTATGTCCCCTATCTCTATAAATACGAAGGAATTATTCCATTATTCCTCACTAATAATAGTGGAATCAATGGCGCAGAGTCAAAAAGAGATTCTGATCGAACACTATTGAGAAACCAATTCAATAAATTGATTATGATTTCGAATCGGGAAAGATTAAATACAAGCAAAATACGTAGTAACATCCCAAGGGAATGAGAACATGTAGGAATAAGAATAATAAGGCTTATTCATTTTTTGTTTTGTTGACTTTCGTAAGTCCAAACAGAAGGAGAAAAGTCACTATACTATTACAGACCTCTATTTCCCCGATTTGATCTAATCCGGGCCCCCTCCCCTTTCTCAATTATCGAAGGGGCTTGACTAGGGGTTGCCGAAAAGAAATTCGTTTTTTTTTGCCCCTTTTTTCTAGAAAAGTCAATGATCCAATCAATCTAATATTGATTGGATACCTGAACACTCAGAGATTCTCGCAAGTCCGTTGTATATAAAGCAACTTCCGGCCCTTTCCAGAACTAGTAATTGAATTTCCTATCAGGCTCTACAATCAGAGTCAAAATCCAATCATTAGACACTCCCTTAGAAATAGAAGGGAATAGTGAAGTCTTAATAGCTTCTTTATCAGAGGATCAGCAGATTTCCTTGAATCCTAGATGTGAAGGAGGACTCACAATCTTTTCTTTTAGAAAACCTTCAGACCACATGCTTAGAATCAAACAAAGTACCAATGGTTTGTTTCCTCTGTCTGTTTCTATCGGGGAATAATTCTGCGAGTTATATCAGCAGAACAGAAGAGAAGAAGAGATTTCGAGTTTTTTGTGGATCAGGCGACACCCGGATTTGAACTGGGGAAAAAGGATTTGCAGTCCCCCGCCTTACCACTCGGCCATGCCGCCAAAATGATACAAAATAGATGACAATTTTCCCGGATTACTGAATTTTTATTGTACTTGTACTCCCGTTTTCCGTAATCCTTTTCTTTTCCTAAACGAAAGACTCCTTTTTGATTGGATTTGATCCAGCCCTTCGGTTGATTGTATAGTATCTGAAAATACATAATGCTAAAACCATTCTCTTGTTTTTCTAGTGAGAAATCCAATATGTATTTTCAGCCGACAATTTGGAACCAGTAACTATTGACTGCTTACTTCGAATTCATGAACGATTCTGGGATTTGAATCTCAAATTATGTTTTCCTAATGACCTAAGAAAATAAAAATTGAGACAGAACTAATCAGTATGGATTTTTTCAATCAAAAAATCCTTTTCAATTTCAATTATAACAAAACATATGAGCATATGTAAACCCCAGAACATAAATTGTTACACAGATATCTATTATTTAGATATGTTGTTGATAAGGAATTATCATAAAATGATCCTACTTCACTTCCATTTTGCATTGAATAGAAATGCTCTTTCTTGTG